ACTCCTTTCATTTGTCTTTTGTTTTCATTCATAAAGGCGGAAGCTAAGACGAAAAAAGAATCGACCGTTCGAGTATTCCACCAAATTGCCTGAGAAAACTGAGAGTAAGAGTGGCATATATATGTTATGGAATACCCATCCATATTGAATTGCGAATACAGAAATGATAAAATATTTTCTGATTGGACCAAATAAAAATAAATATGGGTCTCCAATAGAGACGAAAGAAGATAAACAAACAAGAAAAGAAATAAAAAATAGGGAAAGACCCTTCGATATAAGAATCACTATCTATATCTACTAAATCGCATAAAAAGAAAGAAAATAAAAAGAAAGAAAATAAACAAATGAAAGAAAGGGGAAAGGAGGGAGAAGGGGGGCATCCTAATGAGATCCTAATCTCAAGACACAGGGGGGATATGGCGAAATTGGTAGACGCTACGGACTTAATTGGATTGAGCCTTGGTATGGAAACCTACTAAGTGATAACTTTCAAATTCAGAGAAACCCTGGAATGAAAAATGGGCAATCCTGAGCCAAATCCTATTATTTTACGAAAATAAACATAAACAAAAGTTCAGCAAGCGAGAATTATAATAATAAAAAAAGGAAAGGATAGGTGCAGAGACTCAATGGAAGCTATTCTAACAAATGGGGTTGACTGTTGGTAAAGGAATCCTTATATCGAAATTCCAGAAAGGATGCAAGATATACCTATATAAATTATAAATTATAAATAATAAAAAAAAATAGGTATACTAACGAAAAACTATCTCAAAAAAGACGACCCGAACCCGTATTTTTTTTATATGCAAAATCTATTTATATGAAAAATAAAAAGAATTGTTGTGAATCGATTCCAAGTTGAAGAAAGAATCGAATAGAATATTCATTAATCAAATCATTCACTCCATAGTCTGATAAATCTTTTGAAAAACTGATTAATCGGACGAGAATAAAGATAGAGTCCCGTTCTACATGTCAATATCAATACCGACAACAATGAAATTTATAGTAAGAGGAAAATCCGTCGACTTTAAAAATCGTGAGGGTTCAAGTCCCTCTATCCCCAACCCCAAAAAGTCCGTTTGCTATCTATTTATTTTATCCTACCTTTTTTTTGTTAGGGGTTCAAAGTTCCTTCTGTTTCTCATTCATCCTATTCTTTGCCATTTTACAAGCGTATCCTAGCAGAATTTTGTTCTCTTATCACGTCACAAGTCTTGTGATATATTGTGATATATGATATACGTACAAATCTCTTGAGCAAGGAATACCTATTTGAATGATTCATAATCCATATGATTACTCATATGGAAATTTACAAAGTCTTCCTTTTAAAGATCCAAGAAATTTCCGTTCGAGACTTTTCATTTAATACTTTTTCGTTTTTTTTTTGTTTTCATTTTTAATTGACATAGACCCAAGTCATCTAGTATTATGAGGATAATGCGTCGGTAATGGTCGGGATAGCTCAGTTGGTAGAGCAGAGGACTGAAAATCCTCGTGTCACCAGTTCAAATCTGGTTCCTGGCATATGATTCATTTGTATGAGTATCTTCTCTACAAATTAATTGATATGGATCGACATAATACATACTTATCTAGCTAAGTATCTGGAAGTAAACCCTCTTTTTATTTATTTATTTTATTTATTTTTTCTATTTTGTATTTATTTTATCTTTTTTTAAATGAGCAAAGAGTATATTCTAATGTGTCTATTATAATGTAGTAAAAGAAAAAATTTGCTTATCTTTCCTCTTCTTTTTTATTTGTTCACACTGTGGCTCCTCACATTCAAAAAGAATGTTAATACTTCATACATATTTTATCATATTTTAATAAAAGATGGTTCTTTTATTAAAATATTAAAATAGTTGGTTGAAAGGCCCAACCAAAAGTCTGGTCTAGAGGAGTTCAAGGCTAGAAATAACCAAGACTCATCTCAGCTACAGTACAAATAGAATTCGATCCCCTTTCATTTATTTCTTTGTATTCTCTTTCATATTCCATTTCTTCATTCCCTTCTATGCGACTCTCTAGAGTTCATCTAAGTGATGTGCGCGATACAAAGTTCACGGTACAGAACCCTTGTTGTTCATTCTATTGTCTCGGCTCGTCCGAAATACAATAAAAAAGTCTCCTCAAAAATCGAGAATCTCAATGATGTATTGTCTTTTATTTCTTTTTATTTATTAGCCTATCCATAAGAATACGAATGAAACCTCAATTCCTCTGTTTGAGCTAGAAGAGAATGTACAAATATTCCTTGAATATTCGAAGTTGTAATTTTGTTTCTTATCATTCAATGAGCGTCTTGTATTTCATAAAAATTGGGGGCAATATAATCCTTACGTAAAGGCCACCCTATCCAACTTTCGGGCATTAAGATACGTTTCAGTCGTGGATGATTCTCATAAGAGATTCCCAACATGTCATAAGATTCTCGTTCTTGAAAATCCGCACTTTTCCAAACCCAGAAAACAGACGGAATTCTAGG